TCATTTATGGCACGCGGGAAGGGCTCGTGCAGCTGCAGCCGGATTTGAAAAAGGGATTGATCGTGACTTTGAACCTGTTCTTTCCATGACTCCTCTTAACTAAGACGGGAGATCAAATGCTTTAGTAATAGATTTGATTCCACTATACAGATTAGCTTGAGTGGATCAGGTCATATTTAAAAAGTATTTTTTTCTTGGCTTTTCAGCTCGTTTATAATTTTAAAAAAATTATATTTTTCCGGGTTCGGCTATCCAACTTAGCCGAGCCCCCCCTTTATGATTATGATATTGAAAGATAAAAATTTCGAAAATAAAAAGAGAAAGAAACCTATTCACCAAGAAAAAGGAGAGAGAGGGATTCGAACCCTCGATAGTTCTTTGTTTCAAACTATACCGGTTTTCAAGACCGGAGCTATCAACCACTCAGCCATCTCTCCGAAAGATAATTTATATTATATTTTTTTTGTCCACCGAATGGAACATATCGATATAATTCATACCATTTTTATATCCATAAAAATCGATAGTAATATATATTAGGAACCTATAGGTCTTTATATCGGTGTATATAGATACATGTAGATGCATGATCTAGTGTTCTCCCTTGGAAAGAAAGCGACAAAATTTTGATTTATGGTACAATCCAATCACGATGCTTTTTTTTTGCTGATAAAGAGATCAGATAAAGAGATCAAATGGTATATAATTCTTTTATTGGTAGATTAGAGGATTAGAAACATGACTATTGCGTTCCAATTGGCTGTTTTTGCATTAATTGTTACTTCATCAATCTTACTGATTAGTGTACCCGTTGTATTTGCTTCTCCCGATGGTTGGTTGGGTAATAAAAATATTGTATTTTCCGGTACATCATTATGGATTGGATTAGTCTTTCTGATAGGTATTCTTAATTCTCTTATCTCTTGAATCTTTTTGTTCTCGATCCAAAAACTACAAATCCACTAATTATTTGAGATTATGAGACACCTTAAAATTCAATAGTAAATTAGAAATTTAAAAAATGCAAATAGCGCAAAAATTCTAACAATTTGTATGGGGTCGAACTTATTGTATTTGGGTCTTTGTTTTGTAAAATATTGAAAAAAAAAATATATATATATATATAATTTAATATAAATCTGTACTAAAGTTGTACATATATAATATGTATTATATATATATTTTTTCTATTTATAAATAAACAAAACATTATTAAAAATAATATAATAAAAAAAAAAAGAAATAGGGAGTTTTTGGCTTAGTTCTACACAAATAGGATCTATACATTGCATATCACAAAGAAAAAATGGTGCGGATATAGTCGAATGGTAAAATTTCTCTTTGCCAAGGAGAAGATGCGGGTTCGATTCCCGCTATCCGCCCTGGAAAATGGGGTTAATTTATTTTATATATTATTTATTAATAAGATAAAGTATAGTTAATAATGCTCGGTTATCCCCCCGCCTTTCTTGTACTCCAAAAAAAAGCGAATTTATTACCGGTTAACAGAATAAAAAGACTTTTTTTTAAGTTGCGGAGACGGGATTTGAACCCGTGACCTCAAGGTTATGAGCCTTGCAAGCTACCAAACTGCTCTACCCCGCGAAGAACTGAGAACTCTTGGACAAAAAAGAAAGATTGAATTGCCCCCTTACCATATCTGTACAAAATAGAATATCATATCCCATTTATACAGAATGGTAAAGGGGGCCTCTATGATCAATGATCCTATAAAAAATTAAAAGATATTTTAATCCTTACCAACTCGATCTTGTTGCTCCGGGTAAAAAACAGGCATGAACCATTTCACGAAGTATGTACCCGGTTAGCCCAAAATCTCGATAGTTAGCTCTCGGCCTTCCGGTTGAAAAACAACGTTGACGCAGGCGTGTAGGTGCACTATTACGTGGTAGGGACTGTAATTTTCCATGAATTTCCCATTTCTCACTCAAAGATTGAGCTTTGTTTATTTCTTTTTTTGAGGATCTGCGACTCAAATGATATTTATGTTCTAATTTTCCCCTCTTCTTCTCCCTCTGAATCAAACTTTTTCTTGCCATTAATGGTTCAATTCCTGTTAGTATCAATGATACAATATAAGTCAGATCCTAGGTGTAGAAATAAAAGACGTGCCCCCTCTTAATCAAAATAAATTCTATTTTCGAGGCTACAACACATAAAATAAGGACTCAACCAAATTTTCCTGATGTAGAAGCAATCAAGAAAGCCGCATAAGTGAATATATAACCTACAGAAAAGTGGGCTAACCCGACCAATCTTGCTTGAACAATAGAAAGAGCCACCGGTTTATCTCTCCATCGAATCAAATTAGCCAAAGGTGTTCGTTCATGAGCCCAGGCTAAAGTTTCAATCAATTCCTGCCAATATCCACGCCAGGATATTAAAAACATAAATCCAGTAGCCCAAACAAGATGTCCAAATAAGAACATCCATGCCCAGACCGATAAACTATTCATACCGAAGGGGTTATATCCGTTGA